AAAGCACCCTTTTTACCATTAGCAAGAACTTGTTTTAGTTGCATATCATAAGGGATTCGAACAACTGCTTCAAATACAGTATCTGGAAGTACCGTTTGTGGAACTTCAATATCCACGGGCTTATTAGCTAAATGGCAATTGGCACATACAATACGACCAGTCGCTTCTCGCGGATTTTCATAACCCTGCTGTGCAAAAATGGGATATGCACTTGAAATGGATGGCCGAGTTATGATATATATCATGAGCGATACGGAAATGGATCGAGTAATTTGTTCCTTTATCCAAGAAAAAGTCTTTCTAGTTTGCATGGTCCAACCATTGAGCCCAAAAATGTCTACAATAAATTTGGTAGGTCGCTAACCTAGTTCCCTATCCGCAATTCTGCTATTTACTGGAATAATTTTACTGGAATAAATAATATTAATATATAGAATAAATCTTTGGGATGGGTAGAAAAATAAAGAGTAAGTATGATTTTACATGCTTTGCTTCTGTACAACTACAAAGTAAGAAACGTTAGAATTGAATTGGATTAATATCAGTAGATCCTTTTTTAATCATTCATTGAATGATAAATCACTACAAGTGACGGAGAAACACGATTTAAATAACGAAAAATCCAAAATTTAAATAGAGTATCTAGAATGACTGGAAAAGTAGAAACAAGACCAGATATAATTTGATCATTATGAGCAAATCCAAAATCTTTGTAGACAAAGCCAATCATTAGTTCCCAACCATGGGGCGAATGGAATCCGATACATAAATCTGTTAATAAAAGAATCGAAAAAGCCTTTATTGTGTCACTTAAGTTATATAGAAATTCCTGAGCCCAAGAGTTAAGAATAACAAGTTCTTTATTACCCAAAATTGAATAACCACTTAGAATAACGAAACAGATTATATTTGTCAAGAAGTGCAAAATCGTATGGATATGATCCTCATTGTGTATCTTGATTAATTGGAGCGTTTCTTTGTGGATTCCTATACGAAGGTTTTGTAGATGTGTCTCCGAGTATTCCTTGATCATTTCCTCCAAAAGAAAGATTTCCTCCAATTCTATGAATTTTTCTAGAATATTTTTTTCTTGAATATCATTCAAAAAAATTTCAGATTGCCTAGTATTCCACCAATAAGTAACCCAAGATTCCAGACTTTTATTAAATGAGAGAGAAATCCACCAGGGCAAAAATACTATAGATGCAAGATATAAAAGAGGGTTGAATGCTTTCTTTTTTGACATTTTTTCATTTCGTCTATGAATTTTTAATGAACCGACCTCATTAGTTGACTCTACGCCATCCAATATTTCTCTCATGCATGAGTTCTATTACAAAGTATCGAACTTATGAATCTATTCACTGTTTTGTTTTTTATTTGTGATTTCGGAGTTAGTCTTTGAATGTAGAAAGAATACGGATTCGAATTCAAAGAGTTAACAAAAAAATATTATATTGTTTCCAGATATAGTAATTGGTCAAATTCGAAGCAAGTATCCCCCTTTTCGACGAATCAATGACTGCCTGAAAAAACCGCTTTATTTAGGTAATGAATATTCTTTTCTATCATTATATCAAAATATCTTATATTTTTAAAAATTTTCACTGACTACTCAGAGTCCGGAATAAAAAAATTTATGTATTTCGAACTGCTTTGATAGAAAATAGAAAGGATGAATCCATTTTTTAGATTTGTTACTTAATTTTTTTTGTTATTGAATTAAGTTGTGTAGATTTCCATACACATAAAAGACCACAAAAATGGTTTTGTTTTGTGGTTGTTACGTTACGTATACGTCTTCTTTGACTAGAATGAGCGTTATGAAGAAACTTCAGTTAAGTTATGGTATAGAAAAGGGGGATTCTTTAGTTTTTCCTTCCTGCTGAGAAAGCATTCACTCTCTCAGCTCATTTCTCAAAATACTTCAATCGGTACACGCAAGAAATAGGCCAATTCGGCAGCTTTTTGTTCGATTTCCCGTGGAGTAACATTCTCATCAGTACGAGTCAAGGGAATGGCCCCCTGGCCTCTGATATCCATATAAAGGACACGGCGAGCATAAATACCCTCTTTAACTTCTATTCTGACGGACTGAATATCCTTTATAAGGAATCGGAGGAAGATGCGACGATTTTTTCCAGGGAATCCCCAACGAAAAATACACACCATTCCTTCTTTTCTATCGAATCGATCATAACCACCCCCTACATTCCACGAAATTGTGCACCACAAATAGGAGCTAATAAAGAGACCCGCGATCCCATAGAAAGACATCACAATCCCTTGTGGAAAAAAAAGGATTTGCTGAGACGGAAATAAAGATATCAAGTTTCTCCCAAGATAACTGGAAGTTCCAACCAATAAGAATCCTAATGAACCTAAAAAAAGGATAATGGCCCAGCAGAAATTACTTGTTTTTCGCGACCCCGTTATAGGTTGTATCCATATATGTTCTGATCGACAACTCATACTTGATCTGGTTTCGTTTTATTGGAATTGAGAGAATACCCTAGACTTTACTCTTTTTGTTTCCGAAGTAACTCTCATCAACTAGTACTAGTTTGATGTGAACCTTTAAGAGTAATTTATCAAATTGGTTAGATCTAAAATAAAAAAAAAAAACATACCCTTCGTATGATCCCATCAATATACATATAGATGTGCCGATTTTACAGTTCAGCCATCCGGCGATCCTGAGATTTTTTTTTCAAATAGATAGAATTCCTTTACCCCCATATCATCTTTCTACAGGCCAAAGAGCCCCTTTTCGACGGAAGCGCCGCATGTTATACCTTCTTTTCTTACACTAAAAAGGTATCTGCGTTATGATACAAGTCTTAGTTTTGAAAAAAAAAATGGATCAGAGTTGGGCCCATCAGATCTAAACAGTCTTATTTTTTTGAACATGAAGAAATAAAGAAGCCATTGCCATTGCCGGAAATACTAAGCCTACTAAAGGCACCAAAACAGAGGGAAAGTCGAAAGTTGTCATATAAAGGATACCTCAATTTACTATTTGTACCTGTTATTATTATTTATATTAATATTATAAATAAAAATAATTAATATTATAAATAATATTATAAATATAAATAATATTATAAAGATTAATATATTAATATTATAAATAATATTATAAAGATAAAGATTAGTATAAATCTAAGTATATATCTAAGTGAGTATAGAAGATACAAAAGCATATATCATATCTATAGTTTCTATATTCTAGAATTCTATATTTGGATTATATATACATACGTAAGACGTAGAACAAAAATTTTTTATTTTCCTATAATTTAACGAAAATAAGAATTCACTATTTTTCTTGTTGATAGAGGCCTCTTAACTGAATTAGTAATCAAGAATATAGATAAAAAGGAGTTATCCACAACTTTTGATTTCTTTTTACAATTTAGATCTTATGTCAACAAAGAAACCCCATTCATATTCGTTTTACTTGGATTCTGATAAACTAACTACTTGTTTGCTACAAATAAAAAAGGAACTTAATGCTCTATTGAATTTTGATTCAAAGGAAAGAAAGCGTGGAGCTGAAATAACTCACTCAGAACGCTTTTTAAAGGATTACGTGGTACGATTAGATCGAATAAGCCCTTCTGGAATAAATATTCAGCCGCCTGTGAACCTTCAGGTACTGTTTTATTCAATGTTTGTTCAATTACTCTTTTACCCGCAAATGCAATATAGGCATTGGGTTCGGCAATAATGATATCTCCCAACATACCAAAACTCGCAGTTACCCCCCCTGTAGTAGGAGATGTAAGAATTGGTACATAGAATAACTTTTTATTTGATTGATAATCATATAAAGCAGAAGATATTTTAGCCATTTGCATTAAACTCAAACTTCCCTCTTGCATACGCGCCCCCCCGGAAGCACATACTATAATAAGAGGGAGAAATTTGTTAGTAGCGTACTCAATCAAACGGGTTATTTTCTCCCCAACCACGGATCCCATACTACCCCCCATAAACTGAAAATCCATAACCCCAAGTGCTATGGGAATACCGTTTAATTGGCCTATACCTGTTTGAACGGCTTCAGTTAATCCTGTCTTTCGTTGATAAGAATCGATACGATCTTTATAAGGCTCCTCTTCCGAATGAAATTCAATGGGATCCAAAGAAACCATGTCTTCATCCATAGCATCCCAAGTATCCGGATCGATCGAAAGTTCGATTCTATCGGAACTACTCATTTTCAAATGATATCCACATTGTTCACAAAGATTCATTTTTGATTTTAAAATTTTCTTATAATTTAATCCATAACAATTTTCACATTGAACCCACAAATGTCTGTATTTTTGAGTTACATCCAGATCATTGGAACTTTCTATTATAGTGCTACCATTCGTGCTGGTACTTATATCGGACCCCTTACTTTCACCACAAACGGAACGAGAAATGTAACTGTTACTGGAATTGTCACTACCACTTACAATGTAAGTATCAATAAAGATTTGAGACTCAAGATAAATGTCAATACAACTATTAATGTGATTATTCCAACTATATTGAGTATCATCCATGTAATGATCATCGTGAGGATCGTCATTGTTAGATCCATTATTTAGATAACTAAAATTCCAATAACTATAAAAATAACTTTCTAGTTCACTCTGAAAAAAATGACCACTATCAATCTCTAAAATATGATTTTCAATATCAAAATATATGGAATAACTGTTCCCATTTCTATCCATAACTAAAAAAGTTTCATCAGAGATGAAATTCCGAATGTCCTTGACGCCGAATAAATAATCAACATTGCTGTAACTAGAATTGTCACGACTACCCCAACTATGACTATTTTTCTTCATATCATTTTTATTCGGATCTTCACTTTCACTGGTATTTTCAATAGGACCAAGACCGCCCGTTGATTTACTTAGACCACACCTGTGTTCGAACTCTTTCTTATTCTTAAACAGTATTGAATCGAACCACCATCTTTCCATAGAGTTTTCTTGCCC